GGTCATACTGAAAAAACTTTCCCTTTTCCTTTCTTTTTCAAATCATTTAGATCTATTTTTTCTGGCTCGGCTAGGTGGGATAGCCGAGTCAGTTCCCTTTGTGACACCAGAGCAAGCAAAACCAATAACGAAACAAATCGATTCAACGAACAACAGGAGAGAGAGGGATTCGAACCCTCGATAGTTCTGAACAAAGAACTATGCCGGTTTTCAAGACCGGAGCTATCAACCACTCGGCCATCTCTCCGAAAGACAATCTCTATTTTATTTGTATTCCTCTGAATCGAACATGACCCTATAAAGTGGATACCCCTCACTATCTATCTATGGAAACATTCCAAGTGGGAATTTCGATCTATCTGTCTCTCTAGATAGATAGATACTAGATCCAGCATGCCCGTTTGTGAAGTCAATCCAAATTTCTCCGCAACTCCAGTTTAGATCACTGGGTTCAGGGTGAAATCTTTCCATGCTTCAGTTGATGACCCAGTTTTGGCTTACATAGGGATCAAATGGTATAGATCATTTCTTGGTAGCTTGGAGGATTAGAAGCATGACTATTGCTTTCCAATTGGCTGTTTTTGCATTAATTGCTACTTCATCAATCTTACTGATTAGTGTTCCCGTTGTATTTGCGTCTTCTGAGGGTTGGTCAAGTAACAAAAATGTTGTATTTTCCGGTACATCAGTATGGATTGGATTAGTCTTTCTGGTAGCTATACTTAATTCTCTCATCTCTTAAACCTATTCGGTAGTTCCCAGATCAAAAAATGAAATGACCCCTCCCTCAACTCCTTTCGGGTTGTGAGACACATGAAAATTCAATATCAAAGTCTCGAAAAGAAAGAAAAACTGGGACGGGGGGGTCAAACAAAGTCAAACTTATTGAATGAAACAAGGAATTGAATTATCCATGTTAGGAGAATAAAAGAATATTATCTAATAGAAAAACAATTGGAATCTTCCTGAAGGAAGCTAGTATCTCATCCTGCACAAATAGGATCCAAACATCCGATACCATATATCTATGGACAGATCCGTACGTATCAGGAATGAAAAAAAAAGCGGATATGGTTGAATGGTAAGATTTCTCTTTGCCAAGGAGAAGGCGCGGGTTCGATTCCCGCTATCCGCCTATGGCGAAGTCATGGAATAGGATAAATGATTGGGTATAGTGAACTATGATAGTGTAGTAGTTCTATCTTCACCCTCCCTTTCCTCCCATCCCAAAAGAGAAATGCTCATTAAGTACTAGTTAACAGAATCAGACTTCCCATTCTGCGGGAAAAAAGGACGGGTGCGGAGACACACTATTCATTCCTGGGAGAACTGGAACTTGTTCTGATCTGGTGTGGCGCAAGACCATCTTCTCGCTGCCAAGGCTGCTGCTTCTTACAGGGTAGGTATTTGAGGAATGCTCGCTTCCAAGTTCTTTAGTTCTTCCCGTAGGACAACAATCTGTGACCTATGGTTGTTCCGAATGGACTCTTCCACAGCTAACCGGGAATAGTTCGGTTCCAATTCGATTTCTTTTTGGGTGAACAACCCAGACTCCCTCAGTGAATCGCTGAACTCCTCGATACCCCTGGTTTCGGAATTACTTATCCTAATCAGTAGTACTTTTTGTTTAATGAGAACGTCATTTGCTCTAATTGTTTCTTGAATGAGGTTTTTATTTTTATTTTAACGTCCGCAGTGTTTCATTAGTATCGTCGATTCTATTGGTTAGAGAGGATCTCCCTGTTACTGAAGCTTCCGGTGGAGTATCCTTTTTTGAAGGTCTTTCTATTGGAGCCGAATACCTACTGTCGAGGTGTTTGAACGCAGAAGATGGTTTCCTGAAGAAACTCCAAAGCTGCATACCTACCCAGCCAGATCCAAAACTGATTAGAGTCACCATTCCCGTCACTGCTACAAATTGAACCAGAAATTGTAGCCAACTATCTGGTCCTGGTCGTTGATTTTTCATCTTTTATTTTTATAAGGCCCGCTTGCCTTTTTTTAGATAATCCTTTATCAGGATGGGCCGCACTTCGGACAACTTATATTTCTAATACCGCGTAAAAATAAGTATGTCAACTGGGGTAAACGGAAACTTCCATCCGATTTCACAAATCGATATTCTAATCAAGTGCGGGTCTTGAAAGAAATCGATGAGATTTGTTTCCATCGGATGAGACTCTTTGGAAGATGAATAGATGATAATGAAGCCATTATCGGAACTACTAGGCAAGACACAAAAAGAGCAATACAGACTGGTGTATTGCTTGCCCGGACGATTTATCTTCTCCTGCCCCAATCCGAGGAATTTCGGAATCGGAAGGACCGGTAAACCTAGTTTTACTAGAACTAGACAGGATTTGAACCTGTGACCTCAAGGTTATGAGCCTTGCGAGCTACCAAGCTGCTCTACTCCGCTATGAAAGAACTGGTAACGATTTGAGAAAAAGAGGAAGGGTGCGGAGACAGGATTTGAACCCGTGACCTCAAGGTTATGAGC